TTCCATTTATTCAAAGCCAAAACTTCAACAATCATTTAATCAAAATCAAGGAACTGTTCGGACGTTGGTGGGTAAAAATAAGGAATGTCAGTCTTTTATAATTTTGTCATCATCCAATTGTTTTCGAATGGGTCCATTCACACTCAACGGTGTAAAATATCCCAAAGAATTCATTAAAAAATATCGCCTAATTCCAATTAATAATTCATTCGGTCCTTTAGGAACAGTCCTTAATTTTGCGAATTTTTTTTTTTTTTACCATTTAATAACTCATAATCAGATCTTGGTAAATAATTATTTACAACTGGACAATTTAAAACAAACCTGTCAAGTCCTTAAATATCAATATTATTTAATGGATGAAAATGCAATAATTTATAATCCCGATTTTTGTAGTAACATAATTTTGAATCCATTCAATTTGCATTGGGATTTTCTTCATTACAATTTTTGTGACGAGACATCTACAAAAATGCGTCTTGGACAATTTCTTTGTGAAAATATATGTATAAACAAAAATGGACTGCACTTAAAACCGGGTCAAATTATAATTGTTCAATTTGATTCGGTAGTAATAAGATCGGCTAAGCCCTGTTTGGCTACCCCAGGAGCAACAGTTCATGGTCATTATGGAGCAATCATTTATGAAGGGGATACCCTAGTTACATTTATATATGAAAAATCGAGGTCTGGTGATATAACGCAAGGTCTGCCAAAAGTGGAACAAGTTTTAGAAGTTCGTTCGGTTGAGTCAATATCCATGAATCTAGAAAAGAGGATTAATGGTTGGAACGAACGTATAAAAAAAATTATTGGAATTCCGTGGGGATTCTTGGTTGGGGCTGAGCTAACTATAGCGCAAAGTCGTATCTCTTTGGTTAATAAGATCCAAAAGGTTTATCGATCCCAGGGGGTGCAGATTCATGATCGGCATATCGAAATTATTGTACGGCAAATAACATCTAAAGTCTTGGTTTCAGAGGATGGAATGTCTAATGTTTTTTTGCCCGGAGAACTAATTGGATTATTTCGAGCAGAACGAACGGGGCGCGCTTTGGAAGAAGCGATCTGTTACCGAACTATCTTATTGGGAATAACGAGAGCATCTCTGAATACTCAAAGTTTTATATCCGAAGCAAGTTTTCAAGAAACTGCTCGAGTTTTAGCAAAAGCTGCTCTCCGAGGCCGTATTGATTGGTTGAAAGGATTAAAAGAAAACGTTGTTCTGGGGGGGATGATACCCGTTGGTACTGGATTCAAGGGATTCGTACACCGATCAAATCAACATAAGAGCATTAGCATTCCTTTGAAAATAAAAAACAAGAATAGACTCGAGGGAGAAATGAGAGATATTTTGTTTTACCACAGAGAATTGTTGGATTCTTGTTTTTCAAAGAATTTAGGTGATAGATCAAAACAACAATGATTGGGGGGATTTAACAGAAGAGATTCATCTTTTTTTTATCTTTATTATTGTTATTTAATTAATGAATTTAGTATCTTAGTAATGTAATAAAATACGTAAACTAAAAAAAAAATAATAAATAGACAGGAATTTTTGGTTTGGGTTGTGTATCAATGATCAATCCAGGTTAAAAAAGAAGGTTCCGTTGGAACAATTTTTTATTTCAGGATACCTCATCTCTTTATTCAAAAAAGAGTTAAAGTGTGTGGAGAAATGACAAGAAGATATTGGAACATCAATTTGGAAGAGATGATGGAGGCGGGAGTTCATTTTGGTCATGGTACTCGAAAATGGAATCCCCGAATGTCACCTTATATCTCTGCAAAATGTAAGGGTATTCATATTATAAATCTTACCAGAACTGCTCGTTTTTTATCAGAGACTTGTGATTTAGTTTTTGATGCAGCAAGTAGGGGAAAACAATTTTTAATTGTTGGGACAAAAAATAAAGCAGCTGATTCAGTAGCATGGGCTGCAATAAGGGCTCGATGTCATTATGTTAATAAAAAGTGGCTTGGGGGTATGTTAACGAATTGGTCCACTACAGAAACAAGACTTCATAAATTCAGGGACTTACGAATGGAACAAAAGGCGGGGCGACTCGCCCGTCTTCCGAAGAGAGATGCCGCGGTGGTAAAGAGACAATTATCTCACTTGCAAACATATCTGGGCGGGATTAAATATATGACAGAAGTACCTGATATTGTAATCATCGTTGATCAACAAAAAGAATATACAGCCCTTCGAGAATGTATTACTTTGGGAATTCCAACGATTTGTTTAATCGATACAAACTGTGACCCGGATCTCGCCGATATTTCGATTCCGGCAAACGATGATGCTATATCTTCAATCCGATTAATTCTTACCAAGTTAGTATTTGCAATTTGTGAAGGTCGTTCTAGCTATGTAAGAAATCCTTGATTTTTTTATGAAATCAACACTTCAATTCCTATAATTTATAATAAACTTGGTTAATATTCCTGAAAAACTATAATATAATTAATAAATTTAAGGGAAAGGGCTGGTGATATTGATATTATGTGATTTGATTAATCGGTATCCTAAATAAAAAGTAAATTCAAAAAAAAGTAGACAAATCGAGAAAGAGATGATTGAATCAAAATAAATTTTTTAAAATTATATTTCTATCAGAGGACAATATGAATATTCTATCATATTCAACCAACACACTAAAGAAGGGGTTATATGATATGTCTGGTGTGGAAGTAGGTCAACATTTTTATTGGCAAATAGGGGGTTTTCAAATCCATGGTCAAGTACTTATAACTTCTTGGGTTGTAATTGCTATCTTACTAGGTTCAGCTGCTATGGCTGCTCGAAATCCACAAACCATTCCGACAGGGGGTCAGAATTTCTTGGAATATGTCCTTGAATTTATTCGAGACGTGAGCAAAACCCAAATTGGAGAAGAATATCGGCCTTGGGTTCCCTTTATTGGAACTATGTTTCTATTTATTTTTGTTTCTAATTGGTCAGGGGCCCTTTTCCCGTGGAAAATCATACAGTTACCTCACGGGGAGTTAGCCGCACCCACGAATGATATAAATACTACTGTTGCTTTAGCTTTACTCACATCAGTAGCCTATTTCTATGCGGGTCTTACAAAAAAAGGGTTAGGTTATTTTGGTAAATACATTCAACCAACCCCAATTCTTTTACCCATTAACATTTTAGAAGATTTCACAAAACCTCTATCACTTAGTTTTCGACTTTTTGGAAATATATTAGCGGATGAATTAGTAGTTGTTGTTCTTGTTTCTTTAGTACCCTTAGTGGTTCCTATACCTGTCATGTTCCTCGGATTATTTACAAGTGGGATTCAGGCTCTTATTTTTGCAACTTTAGCCGCAGCTTATATAGGCGAATCCATGGAGGGTCATCATTGATTAGTCTTAGGAAGATTTAGTTTAGATCCAATCCCAATCATGTGTGGCTCAATAGACTCTATTACCATTAGATTCTATCTTGATAGAATCTAATGGTAATAGAGTCTATTGAAAAAAAACGTAGTTGGTTAATAGAGAGCGGTTGCACCAGATATGTGTAATCTAATGCTTATAGGTTCAGATTTGGAAGTTAATTTTTTTCGATTAGATGTTTCGAAGAATTATTAGAAAATCCAATTGAATTTAAGAGACATATAGGCGGTTTACGTTATGTAAGAAACATATGTATATTTTATATTATATATTGATATTGACAAGTTAAGTTATATATGAACGTAATTTGCACTATTTGAATTTGGCTAGAGATGTCAGCTGAGGTCTTTTCTTTTGTTTCGTTTATAACTGTGATGTGAAAATATAGCTAAAATAACGAAAAAGATCGAAAAAGGCTTCGATTACCAAGGAATAGAGACACTCAAGTTGGATGTAGTCAGAAAGACTCTCCGATTAGTAACTAAAAAATATGAAGCCTTTCTAATGATCTAACTAATGATCTAATAATATATTAATTAAAATTTGGCATTTTTAATTCTTTCTACTGGATGGATATTCCAATGGAATAATTAAGTTCTAATTCATTGGTTCATTGTATCATTAACCATTTCTTTTTTTTTTTGTGAGGAACTTATCTATCATGAATCCACTGATTTCTGCCGCTTCCGTTATTGCTGCTGGATTGGCTGTAGGGCTTGCTTCTATTGGACCTGGAGTTGGTCAAGGTACTGCTGCAGGCCAAGCTGTAGAAGGTATTGCGAGACAGCCCGAGGCAGAGGGAAAAATCCGAGGTACTTTATTACTTAGTTTAGCTTTTATGGAAGCTTTAACAATTTATGGATTGGTTGTAGCATTAGCCCTTTTATTTGCAAATCCTTTTGTTTAATCCGAGAAAAAGAAATACATATTTCTCATATTTCTTTTAGGGTCTTGGACGTGCAGGTTGTTTTTTCACATTATATTATAATTTCGTCCCTACACAATTACTTATACTTATTCATTCAGAAAATAACCCGAGGGAAGGACTGATTTGAAGATGAAGAATTAGTGTTACCCACTCGTTTTCTCCCTTCCTTCCCCTTCCTTAGTCCAAAGCAAAAGTTCCCCAACATAAGGAGCTATTTCGCAATTCACATGAAACCTAGTACCTAATTCTAGCTAATTCTATTTTATTTTAGTTTATTCGAATAAAACAAAATTTAAGTATTATTACTATTGGAAATCTCAATTGAAAAACGGAAATTCGTGAAATTCATTTTGAACCTATTTTCTTTTTAGAAGTAATAAATAAGTGAAGCAATATAATGATTTTTTGAGTTTATCTATAAAAGGAGATCTTATGAAAAATGTAACCGATTCTTTCGTTTTATTGGGTCACTGGCCATCCGCCGGGAGTTTCGGGGTTAATACCGATATTTTAGCAACAAATCTAATAAATCTCAGCGTAGTGATTGGTGTATTGATCTTTTTTGGAAAGGGAGTGTGTGCGGGTTGTTTATTTCAAGAATAAGTTGGATTCAACCAGCTGTACCTTTCTTTTCTTTAGAGCTAGGGACGAAAGGTGCATGATT